TTTGAAGACGCTCGACCCTTCCATATTATATACACGTAAGGCAAGCAACGGCTAACGCTTTATTAGTAAAGGGGGGGCGCGCTAGAAAGCCTCCATTACTAATAAAGGGCTGCATCCGTTTTCTTGCTGGGAGAGGAACGAACTTTCTCAAAGTCAAGTTTCTCGCTTCTTGCTTTAGAAAGATTGCAGGGGCGCGTTAGCGCCCTTCCTTCAGCCGGCTCCGCCCTATCTATTCATCTCTTTTATCAAATGGATATTTAGGGATCTCTCTTGTTCATAGATCTTGAAACCAGATCAATATCCATTTCTCAATATCTCTTTCTATCTATCGATAGATAGAAAGAGATAGATCTCTATCTGGATCTATCTCCATATCTAAGAAAGAACCAACACTTAACTTAAAGGGCGTAACCAACGGAAGGTTCTCACCCTGTCCCCGACATTGTTCTCCGACGATGCCCCCTGGGCGAAAGGGGCCACCATTCTCTTTCTTTCTTCAATCGTTCCGATCAGGACAAGTGGGTTGGTTGGTTTCGTCCTTCTATCTACGCAATTCTCTGTCTTCGTTCGTGATCATGTTGGGCGAAAGGTAGTTAGTTGTAGAGGAGCGGCTGTGAAACGGCGATTCCCCCCTTTCCATTGAAGTAGGGGGGGCCTCCTTCCCCACCATTCCGGCCTCTTATTGATAGGGATTTTACCGATGCTGAAGGTAGCTTGCTTACCAAGCCACCCACTTGAGAAGCTAGTCGCCAGAAAGAAGCGGCGAGGACGCGAAGCTGTCTACGAAGCTTCCCTCCCCCCTGTAGTCGAAGTACTCGGCGCTACTTTGATTCAAAAGGTAACCGACGGTTCCCGACTTTATCCGGTTTCCGCAACCGTAATCATTTGTCACTCCGATTACTTCATCCATCAACCTTTTTTTTCAATAGCGGTACGCTCTAAAAAAAGTCAAGGATAAGCTTGCATTCTAGAAGCGGTAGCTTCCCGCCTCCTTCATTTCTACTGCCTCCTTCGGTGATAAAAGTTCCCTTCCCTTTTCTAAAATGCCCGATTGGTCTGCCTCAGCAAATGTAAAAAGTGGACCGCTGTTTGGCTGACCCCCTTCTTCCCATTCGGGTTGGGTTGACCCAGAAGTCAAGTAAGAAGGAATGGAACCACTGGAGAGTCGTCCGCAGTTCACACTTGGGCAAAGACGACTGACTTTGTTTGGAAGCGGAACACGAACCGATTTCCGCTATTCCGGGTTCTTATTGAGCGTAGCGAAATCTATTCTATAAAGTCAGCGAAGTTTCTATGGTGTTCTACCTTTGCGTAGTCTCGGTCCACAGTGTAAGGCTCCGTACCGACGCCTCACTACTACTTAATTAATGGCTAAGCGATTTCATAACCTGAGCTTTCCCAGCTGACCTTACTTCGTAACCTTAACGTACTTTCTTTCTTACTATATGGCCTTCGCCACTTCAAACGGGCGCTTCGCCCTTTCTTTTTTTTATTAGAAAAAAACGGGGCCTTACTTATTCTTTCTGTTCAGGGAGGATGAAAGACAAAGAAAGGGATCAGGGGGCTTCTTGATCGGAGAAAGGGAAGGGACTTATTGGACCTAACTGAGAAGGAGACAGAAAGGGATCACCTGACCTTATCTTGAGTGAGAGAGGCAAGTAAGTCGCAAGGCAAAAAGCTTAGTCGTTTTCAAGTCTGAGGGTGAACGAACGGGATTTCTATTTCATTCAGAGCCTGGCCAGTGACAGAAATAAAGACATTGACAGAAGGAGTCACCGACCGGAATGACATGTATCCGAAGTCCTCTCCACCGGATACTGCCCTAAAACAATCCTCAGCTTCAAGCTCATCCAGAAAGACCCCAAGCCCACTAGCGGACTACTGATCTAGGGAAGACGAAACTCGTGCATGTGAAAAGAAAGGGTGGATTCCCTTTCGTAACTCAATAGGTGATTTGCAGCAGCTACACCACGGGAAGAGGGGGGGCTTATGGCGCCGCGTATCTATGAATCCTACGTCACTCAGATAAGGGAACATGGAACCCGGCAGAGCCCTCCCTATCAGCGGGTGATCCGAGCCATCCATCATTCGCATATTCTGGTAGACCGAGTGGATGGCCAATGGTAGGTAGTTTTTATTCTGCACTTCAGTCCTAGGGAAATTTGTTTTCGACTTGTACTGGCTCTACTCTTTCTTTGAAGTGAAAAAAACAACAGATATTGACTTTTATTTATCTTCCATTGCTAATGTAAGGAAATGAGACGACTCTTTCTTGAACTATATAATAAAAAGATCTTCCCCTCCACACCAATCACGAGTTTTTCTCCATTCCTCTCGTATATCGTCGTAACGCCCTTAATACTAGGTTTTGAAAAAGACTTTTCATGTCATTCCCATTTAGGTCCGATTCGGATCCCTCCGTTGTTTTCTTTTCCTCCCGCACCTTTTCCTCGAAATGAGAAAGAAGATGGTACACTCGAATTGTATTATTTAAGTGCTTATTGCTTGCCAAAGATCCTACTTCTACAAATGGTAGGTCACCGGGTTATTCAAATAAGTTGTGTTTTCTGTGGTTTTCCCATGTTACAACTTCCGTACCAATTCGGTCGATCCGGAATGGATCGGTTAAACATTCCATTAGGGAGCCTGGTCTTTACTCTTCTGTGTGGTATTCATTCTCGTTTGGCTCTTGGAATCACATCCAGCAGTGGTTGTGGTTGGAACAGCTCGCAAAATCCAACCACTTCACCTACTTCATTGCCCCCAACCGTTTCTCGTACCTCTATTGAAACAGAATGGTTTCATGTTCTTTCATCGATTGGTTATTCCTCTCCGTTCGTATCTCTTTTTCCAATTGCGGTCTCAATGAGTTTACAAGATTGAATGGCCAATTCTCCTCCGGACCCTCGATTCGACTGTTTTCCAAGAATGTTGAGCCGGGTATGTAAGCCATGTATCTGGGAGGAACTTAAAAGAAGAGAAGGGCTTTCGGTTTTTTGCACCCTGTTTTGGTCTTGCAGCTATTTAACTAATATCGAATTCTTTATTAATTATAAAGAATCTCTTCTTTATATTTTATTTTTTAATTAATATATATGTCCAATCTCTAGTGGTGGTGAAACCAACCAAGATGTATGTCGTCCGACCCGACCTCAGACTCTTTCTTCCCTACCTATTTTACTCTCTGGCAGCAGTTATTTAGGTGGTATCCCGAGATGGAAGAGATCGAATTCCTCCCGGGAACACACGAAACAAAGATATGAACTAGGTAAAAAAAAATGGAAAAGAGATGTTTCCAATTCATCAAAGAAGCTTTTTCTACATCCATATGATCTACTAAAGTAGATCGATATTGCCCATATAATGAAAGCAGATCTTGGTCCATGGAGTCCCAAGAAGGTAAGAACTCCAACCTGTCCGATGCTTCTTCGGCCAAATACAATATACAAGTGGGACCTGCACTATGAGCAAGCTGTGCGAAAAACCGCTTCTTTTTTCCGGTTTCGCAACAACTTGGGCGAAATGGGGTTCTACCGGGAAACCATTGATTTTTGAGTTTTCGCCATTGGTTACTGGTCGAGCCACTGGAATGGAATGAGATAAGAATCTCTGGAGATCTTTCCTCTCCACTTACTCGTAAAAGGCTGCTTTCCCTCTTTAGAAGACTTCTTCCGAATGGCATAATTGTCCGAAACTCCGTTCCTCGATCTTCAAAGAAGACTGACTCCTCCTTCTCCTTTAGGATAGGATCATCGTTGGTCCTTCTTTCACTAAAGATCTCACCATTTTTTTTATAGTAGTTTCGCGCGAACGCGCGAGGGACTATCCTTTCTATCGCTTGCGCTTGCTTTTCACTCTCAAAACAACGGTCTCTCTCTTCTACGAAGCAAAGCGCATGGCGCTGAAGTGAAGAAAGCTCAATAAAAACACACGAACACGATGCAGGGCATAGCATAAATGAGACCGCTGATCATTTCATAAAACATATATGCTTGACCTTTCTCGATGCTTTGGGGTGACTCACCAACCGACCCAGCAGTGATCGATGACATAATGGTACGAACAAATCAAAGTCATTGGATTTGGTAGTTCTCCATTGACTTCTCTCTTTACCCCTTTGCATATGTTCCTAAAAGGGTGTGCACCTCCAGATGGGCGGGGGCCGGCCTCCCACTCTCTTATGCAGCATTTATTAGCTTAGCTGAGTTAGGCGCGTACCCAATTCAATTAGTACTCGTCCGTGCCACCCACCTTGTGTAATGCATAAAACCAAATCGCTGACCGGTGGGGACTCTCCCATCAATGAATGAGGTGCTTTTTATGCACTCCCCAATTTTCTTGGTTGGTGGAGATCTCGACCTCTTCCGAGCCAAAGCTAAAAAGGAAGTCGGAGCTTGGTCCATGAAAAAACGTTCGTAATGAACGGATCTCCGATGGTCGAGCCTGCCAAGGACACGGAACTCAGCACCACCTACCCGGGCCAAGGCACTCAACCGGTCTTTCATGTGAATTGCGAACAACCCACAAGGGTGGTATGAATGAAACATAGTTTGAATAGGGGCAAGTCTAGAGCTGTGGTATGGAAAATATATGATAAAAAAACCTAATCTCTTTACTTAGTCAGAGTCATTGTTTTACCGTTTCTATCTGCATGACTGCTTTCTTATGATGAGTAGTGCCCATCACTCGCCTCTCTGTCCCTGTATGAAGGAGCATCCACTGCGCTTACTAGTGGGTATGATTAAAGTCAAGAGCGGGTCTCTCAGAAAAAGGACCTTATCCGTATCCGTCTCTGTTACTAGAACTAGCCACCCCTTGGGAACCGTGTCCCCTTTTCCCCTGCAATGAAGGGCGGATGGCTTAGCCTTGCCTTTTTTTTGAAAGAATAAAATGGAAAAAATAAATAAATAGGAGAAGATAGCCACACCGACGCACAGAGAATGAATAGGGATGCATTGGAGACGAATAAGGGCAGAAACTGACATGACATCTTTCTTTCC